CAATAAATTGCGTCCAATAGGATTTGAACCTATACCAAAGGTTTAGAAGACCTATGTCCTATCCATTAGACAATGGACGCGTTTCATTACGATGTTTTTGTATTTTTACTTTTCTATCTCTTATTCGGGAAAAAATGGAATAAGATTGTTTGTGATAGAATCAGGAGAATTGTCTATTCAATTCAATGATGTATTCTATTTCATTCAATTCTATATTTATTTACTTATATTATAAGATAAAAAATATATATATATTTAAAGTAAATTAAATATATATTATATAAATAGATAAATATAGAAAAAATAGATAAATATAGAAAAAAACGAAAAAGCGGGTAGCGGGAATCGAACCCGCATCGGTAGCTTGGAAGGCTAGGGGTTATAGTCGACGTCAACTCAGGAGTTTTAACGTCTCTAATTCAAAACCGAACATGAAACGTTGGTTTCATTCGGCTCCTTTATGGAAGATGGAGAAATTCCATGATTTAAGCTGTGAACGAAAAAAAAAAGAAAAAAAAAATTGGACCCATAACATCTATGTCAGCTTTTCTATCTTGAATACATTCAAGATAGCTCGCTTTATAGATGATCCCTCTATAAGAGGAAGATTAGAAAAATCTTTCTAGTTAGTTCGTTCTCTATTTCTAGTGGAGAGAATCCTGAGGAAAAGCCTTCTTTCTACCGAGCTAAACGAATATGTTGATGTCTATAGTAAACCAAAGTCATCATTTTATAGCTATTTTGCTTCCATTTTCACTCGACAAATAAAAATAGAAGATTTAGTTACGATTAGCCATTTTTTTACTTTATCCATGGATCTTTTACTCATACTCATTCAATTGGAAGTATTAATCCAATTCAATAACAATTCTGTTTCGTAATTTCAGAATCCAATTTTCAAATTCAAATTTGGATAAAAATCACGAGAATGTGGATTTGTCCTCGAATTTCCCATTGCGAGGTAAAGGGTTAAATCCTTTTTAAAAAATGCAGTTTTTGTTCGGAATACAAAGAAAACCGAAGGACCCCTTAACTATTAAGGGGATTCATATAACGAATCTCACTTTTACCACTAAACTATACCCGCTACAATGTCATTATTGTATAGAAATGGATTTTTGTCGAACAAAAAAAATTGTAGCGGTATCAGCAAAAATAGGGTGTTGATGCCTTTTCTCAGGTGACTCTAATTATTTTATTTTTAATAAAAGGGATTAGTTAAATAACCTCTTCTATCTTTTTTTGCTCGAGGGTTTTGGATCAATTAGGGTTCGATAAAATAACTTCAGTTATAACCTAAAAATATCTGATGGAAGAATCCACGGTTAAAGAATTGAACCCCCTTTTTCAAGTAAAGCATTTCTCAAATAAAAAGGGGAGGATCCTTTTAATTATCCTTTGTTTTTTTTTACGTCTAGTTTTCGGAATTAGTTACAACTATATCGAGTAAAAAAAAAAAAGAATAATCCCTTTTAGACTGAAGTATTTTGAAAAGGCCCGGCTAGGTACTAACCCGGCCAGGCCGTGGGAATGAAAAAGCCTTTACTCTTACTTTATCAAAAAAAATCATGGGATTGCGGTTAAACCTTCTTTAGATTTATATAATAAAGGAAAAATCAAGAATAAATACTCTTTGCAATCCTTACCTTATACATGTTAAGTAATGTAACATAGTACTTATTCTTTTTCAACTGGAGAGATGGCTGAGTGGACTAAAGCGTCGGATTGCTAATCCGTTGTACGAGCGATTCGTACCGAGGGTTCGAATCCCTCTCTTTCCGTTTCCGTTGAATTTCTCTTTTCGTTTTCTTTCCTATTTATCGGAAAGGAAATTCTTTTTATTTTGTTTTTATTTTGTTATAGTAAAATTCCTATTTAAAGGAGTAAATCAAAAAATTCTAAGAAAATCTGAAAATAAAGCAAAAGAAAGGAAAAAGTCTTATCCTATTTTTTTATTCTTCTCGTCCAGGATTACGTCCTGGATCATTAGATAGGAATCCGAAGATGAAGAGAGAAACAAAGAATATAACTACTGTGTAAACGAAGAGTTTGAGAGTAAGCATTACACAATCTCCAATATCATTTTTTTTATAAAAAAAAAAAGAATAGATTCGCCATTTTTATACCACATATCCTAACTATTTTGATACTAAGAAATGAATCCTTTTTTTTTTTAAATGCTCATAAATTCATTTGTAATATTTGGAAGAAGAATCTTTCATTACCAAAAGTTTCTTTAATATATAAAACAAAAATAGGTAATTGTTGAGTAACCCACTAGAGTTTTTCACCGGAAAAGGCTCATAATGCAGAAATGAGGTGATCCAGATTTAGCGCAACTATTTAAATTTGTACCAAGAGCTCAGCTCTATCTGATCTTATCAATTGTTAGCATTTTTATCGAATAAAGCATGTATTTTTCTAGGCTAGTTTTTTTCTAGAACAGTATTCTATTCTATTAAATAGCTCAGCGAAAGCTTACAGCAGCTTGCCAAACAAAGGCTAAGAGAAAAAATAGCAGGGGTATAACTGGCATAAGATCTACAATTGGATTTAAAAAGGCGTAGGCCTCAGGTAATTTGGCAAATAAAAAATGAATCGAATAAAGGTCAGAATTAAGACAGATACCACTAAAACTGAAGATATTAAGCATAACAAAAGTTTTTTGTTCTTGGAGATAATTGCTTTTTGATTGAGTTATTGATATAAGGTAAAATGAAGAAATTAAAATCGACTCAAAAACGCTTCTTTTTCTTTGAACTTACCCAATAAAAAATCCTTCCATTTTCAATTCAAATTTCAAATAGAAGAAATTTGAATTTCATACAATATCTTATATCTTAATTAAATTATATGTAATGATCAATCCATTTTTATATAATTCTATATCGACACGTGTTAAAAATTATTCATTCCATAGAAATTTTGGCTGGAATTGACGAATAACCAATACTAACAGTATTGTTTAGTAGTGAAGAATTTAAATGCAGTGGGGCGTGGCCAAGTGGTAAGGCAACGGGTTTTGGTCCCGCTATGCGGAGGTTCGAATCCTTCCGTCCCAGAGGATATGGATTATATGTGAATAAACAAAGATTTTTTTTTTTCAAAACAAACCCCGGTTTATTTACAATAACAAGGATTTACAATAACAAGGTAAGTACTTAGAAAAACTGTATCCGCCGGCTCCCTTAATTTAAAGGGATATCGATTAAAATCAAAGAGATTTCTTGGTTGAAATTGAATTCAATCAAGGGTATTAAGTATGGGGTAAAATAAAAACTAGGAACAAGAGCTTAATCCGAATCCTTTTTTTATACCTAGACTAGCTCACCTAGTGCATCTCGGAAAAAGGTCTGCTTTTTATTTATGCTTCATCATCTCCATAACGAAAAGTATCTATTTTAATACCTTGATCTGTTCTACAAACCTCATTAATAAAAGATCAAGTAAATTACATTACATACGTCTTTTTTCTTTGAACCTCCTTTTTTTTAGGTATTTCCATTTTTGCTCTCATTCCAAAAATGAATTAATAATTGTAAATATGGATAACAATTTTGAGAGGAGGTGATTCGTCGATTCTAGTCACTTTATGGAAAGATTACAGAAAATGGATTTTCAAGTGGGGACTTCAAGGTATCGTTTTATTTCAGTAACAACAATCTATAGATGGTTGAATTCGAAAAGAAATATGAATTTTTCTATCTTAGGATAGGCTGAAAAAAAAATGTACTGTATTCAAATAATGATGTCGAAGTCGGAATTTTTTTTCAATATTTTCCATGATTTCCTGTGAGTTCTCGATACTCGAAGATGCAGATTCATTAAAAAGGACTCGTTTATTCATTTTATTTCTAGTGTATTTTTATTATAGAAGATATAGAATTCTATAATTATAGATAATTCTAGAAATATAATACAATATTTTTTCTACAATAATATACAATAAAATTTGGGATTTAAATAGGGGATTTAAGTTAAATTCTTCGTGAGGATTTCCTTATAAAAGAATTTCGCCACCCATATACACGTAAAATGCGTTACTATATAAGGAGTACTGACAAAACCAATGACTACTCATGATTCCATTTCTAAACTTCTAAACTATAGGATGTTATGGTAAAACTTCGTTTGAAACGATGTGGTAGAAAGCAACGTGCGACTTGAAGGACACGATCCGCTGTGGATTCTTACATCCGTCATTTTAGATAGCAATGAAGGTGCCCTTGGCTCGACATCTTTTCTTCTGTTCTATTCCTCTCGATTGTAATTCAAATAGTACATAATATGATGGAGCTCGAGTAGAAAGTATTGATTTCTCAAGGGCAAGGATCTAGGGTGAGTGTCAATGAATAAGTTGGAACAACTTCGTAAGTTTATCTTCAAGATATAAATCGAAAGGATCGAATTCGAACACGTTTCAAACTCGTTTTTCGAATTGGTAAAACTCTTTTGATTCAAAGTGTATAAAGTGGGAATCAATCATTCGACTGATTCTTTGATATAAGAAATCATAAAAAAGGGTATGTTGCTGCCAGTTTGAAATGATTAAGGATCACCGAAGAAATGTCTAAACCCAAGGATTCAAAGCAAAGATAAAAGATCGTGGAACAAGGAAAGACTTTTTTCAATTGTCTTAATAGCTCGAAAAGAATAAAAAACTTATAAACGAGACAGAAAGGGGTTAGAGCCCGCTCAATAACTGAAATTCCTAATGTCATTCTTTGAACTATTTGAGAGTTATCTAACTTGAGTTATGAGTACTAATGTCTTTTTTGTTTTTTTAGAAACAAGAAAGGGCTTTATTTTGATTCTATTTATTTAATGATTTTAGGGATCGACTTGGCATTCAAATTCTAGAATTTCGAATCATTTTTTCTTGAGCCGTACGAGGGGAAAACTTCTTATACGGTTCTGGGGGGGGTATTCCATCTATCCCAATGAGCCGTTTATCGAATTGTTGCAATTGATCTTCGAACCCGAAGAGAAGGAAGAGATCTTCGTAAAGTGGGTTTTTATGATCCGATAAGGAATCAAACCCATTTAAATGTTCCTGCTATTCTCTATTTCCTTGAAAAGGGGGCTAAACCTACAGGAACTGTTCATGATATTTCAAAGAAGGCGGATGTTTTTAGGGAACTTTTTATTAATCAATCAAAATGAAAGAACTAAAAAAAAAGTGTGGGTATGACTCGGATCTAATCTAATTGCACTTTTCTTTACTATTCTCTTTCTTACTCTAATCAGAACCCATTTTTTATTGTTCCTCTAAAATCACATGATAAGAACGAAAATACCTTGTATTGGTTTGCTATTGATAGAAAAATCTTCAAATCCAATAAAATAACTCAAGAACTTGGATCTACAAATAGAAAATTCTGATCTTCTCGTTAATTTGATGGTTTTCTTTGCAGTTCTAAAAGAATGAGATTAAACTTGCTTTGTCAACTTCTTGATTAATTAATTCCAATATATTGTTTTCATATTTGCTATTTCCATTTAGTTTTTATCTATCTATTATCTATGTAGATAATTCATGTATGTAGTGCCAATCCAACACAAGTCCTTCTTTTTTTCTTAGTAATTTAGAATGGAGTTTCTTGTCGTTTTTGTATTGTATTTTTGTCTCAACATTTATCTTGACAACAGTCTATCGAACAAATATAATTAGATCGTGGATAAAAAGAAAAAGATCCATTCCATCTTCGTTACATAGATTTTATTTTAGGTTTTCTTTCCTTCATTTTTTATTAGTTCTTAGTTCAATGTTTTGATTGTGTCATGCAATATTTAGTTTGGTTTTGATTAGATTTATAGACTTTCCTTCCTTTTTGGCTTGGGGTTGCTAACTCAACGGTAGAGTACTCGGCTTTTAAGTGCGACTAGGATCTTTTACATATCTGGATGAAGCAAGGAATTCGTCCATACCGTCGGTAGAGTTTGTACGACCACGACTGATCCGAAATAGGAATGACTGGAAAAAATAGCATGTCGTATCAATAGAGAATTCTGAGAATATTTCATTCTTTAAAGCTTGGTCCTGATTTGCATTCTTGGAGCAAAATAAAATGAATTGAAAGTTGGGTCAGGTTAATAAATGGATAGAGCCCTTTGGCTCCAATTGTAGGGAAACAAAAAGCCACGTGCTTATCTTCGTAATTTGAATGACTACCCGATCTAATTATACGTTAAAAATATATTAGTGCCTGCTACGGGAAAGATTGCTCCCATGAATGGATTATCCATTAAAAAAATCCTAACTATTCTCCCTTTTAGAGTGGGGATGACTGTGTAAAAGAAGCCGTATATTGATAAATATACATTTTCTAAAATCAAAAGAGCGATTAAGTTGGAAAAATAAAGGATTTCTAACCACCTTCTTATCCTATAATGAATCGAAGTTTTTTATATGGAAAAGAGAGGATAGAGAGTCCGTTGATCAGTTTACTATCTCCGAGGTGCTTATTCTTTAGGTGTTTATTCTTTATATTCCTCTAATACCTTGTTTTAACTGTATCGCATTATGTATCATTTGATAATCCATGAAATCCATTATCTTTTATTCAAATCGAATTTCCATTTTAAATGGAGGAAGTTAAAGGAGATTTAGAACTCGATAAGTCTCGTCAACATGACTTCCTATATCCACTTATCTTTCAAGAATATATTTATGCATTTGCTCATGATCATAGGTCCGTTTTGTTGGAAAATGTGGATTATGAAAACAAATTGAGTTTTCTACTTCTTAAACGTTTAATTAATCGAATGTATCAACAGAATCATCTAGCTCTTTTTACTACTACTAATGGTGGTTCGAAGCAAAATGCATTTTTGGGGTACAACAAGAATTTATATTCTCAAATGCTATCAGAAGTTTTTTCAGTAATTATAGACATTTTTTTTTCCCTTCGACTCGAATCTTCCTTCGAAAGGAAAGACATAGTCAAATTTCAGAATTTATGCTCAATTCATTCCTTATTTCCTTTTTTAGAAGATCAATTGGTACATTTAACTTATGTGTCAGATATAGAAATAACCCCTCTCATCCATCTCGAAATATTGGTTCAAACCCTCCGCTACTGGGTCAAAGATGCTTCTTCGTTACATTTAGTCCGATTCTTTCTTTACAAGTATGATAATTGTAATAATCTTATTACACTAAAGAAATCCATTTCCATTTTTTTAAAAAGGAATCCAAAATCTTTCTTCTTCCTCTATAATTCTCATGTATGTCAATACGAATCCATACTCGGTTTTATTCGTAACCAATCCTTTCATTTACGATCAACATCTTTTGGAGTCTTTTTTGAGCGAATTCATTTCTATGGAAAAATAAAAAAACTTCTTCTAGAAGGCTTTTCTATTCAATCCAAGCTAGGGTTGTTCAAGGATCCTTTTATTCATTATGTTAGGTATCAAGGAAAAGCCTTTTTGGGCTCAAAAGGTACGCCTCTCCTGATGAGTAAATGGAAATATTACCTTATCCATTTATGGCAATGT